ATCCAATTTATACCTAATTCTTTTATTATGATATTATGATCGGGGTACAAAAAAATAAAAAATCAATGAATTTAGGATTCAATCTGCTCTCTATGAAATGAGATAAAACAGAAGAATCTGGAACAGCAAGCATAGAGTTTCCTTTTTTTTAGCACACGCAATTGAATGTTCAAAAAGGAATTCGCAAATCTTTTTTTTGTAGTAGAATCCTTAAAATACAATGGAATTGCGTACGTATTACGTATATAATCATATAGTCATAGGAGTAATCTTTAGGAAGTACATGCCCATATAGCTATTTAGCTATCCGTATATCACATCTTTTATCATAATTGAACTTAATGAAACATAGGTTAAGTCGCACTCTATCATAATGTCTATCTTCTATTCATATTCAATGAAATATGCAAGCACGATGATCCTATATAGGGATATGTGCATAAGAAATAGACCCGGGCTTGGTATCCACGTATAAAGATCTCTGTTCTGAGTTTACACTGTTCTGGGGTTTACATATACACATATATTTTCTTATAATTAGAATTGATAATGATTAGTCGTAGATCAATTGGATTTTGCATCCATTAAGGTAATACAAATGGAGATACAAAATTAAGAGCTGTTCGCTAATTCAAAGTAATAAAAGTAAGTAAGAGTAAAAGAGTAATTAAGTAAATAGTTAATGAAGTAAATAAAGAGTTAATTATTATAAATTGACCTGCGTTTTACAGTCTGTGACCGGGGCCGCAAATCTTTTCACTTTTCTATAGATTCGATAGATCTATAGAAAAGTGAAAAGAGAAGGTAAGTTTTTAAGCGACGCATGTTTTGAGATAAAATCAATCGAAGAAAAGAATAGAAACAGGATCCAATAAAAAAGAGGGATTATTTTTTGGAAAAGGATAAGTACAATGGGATTCAAGATCCAAAAATAAAAGAAATTAAAAAATTCAAATCAAAACAAAATGAGGATAGGAATAGAAATAGAATAATAATAAATAGAATTCTAGAAATAAGTATAATTCTATAGAATTTCTTTCTTTATACATTTTGGATGGAATTTGGCGGCATGGCCAAGTGGTAAGGCGGGGGACTGCAAATCCTTTATCCCCAGTTCGAATCTGGGTGTCGCCTGATCAACAAAAAATACTTGGAATTTATGAATCCTGTTGATCGAACTTGACAAATTCTTGCCCCGCAAAAGCATAGGCAAGGGCTAGGCCTGTCGATACTTGATTTTGAGAACCCGTAGGACCTCTAAAAGACTATCATCTCTTTTCTCAAAATCTGGGTTCTGAGTGTGGCTCAAAAGGGTACCCATAAATCTGAAGCAATCCAATCTTATTAATGATTGATTTGGGCTATTCTGAATTGAATCAAATTTATTATTTTACACTAGAGCTTTCTTAATATTGAAGTAGTGTCTACTCACTCTGTTTGCGATGAAATTAGATTGGATAGGCTGATGGTAAATTCATTTCATAATTGTGGCAAAGAACTGAAGATACTTTGTATCCAGACTCACTAGAGGCTCTGAGTACTGCTCCTAAATTGAATCAGAATGGTTGGATGGCTCTTCTTTCTATTTGTATATCTTCTTTTTTCTTATTCTATTTTCTTTTTTTTTTTTCAATTCTTTCTATTGAAATAGAATTCTATTGAATAAGAAATCTAGGAACTTTTTATGAGCGGATTCATGAAATTGTTTCATAAAGAGCCATAAGTAAGAATCCTATTTTGACTCTGCACCATTGATTCTACTATGATTATGAATCAATAATAGAATAATTCCTTCATTTCATAGAGATAGGGGACATCATTCGCATGGATATAGTAAGTCTCGCTTGGGCTGCTTTAATGGTAGTGTTTACATTTTCTCTTTCACTTGTAGTATGGGGAAGGAGTGGGCTTTAGAGCTAGGAATAGTACTAATTTAGTACTTGATTGAAAAATATACTTGTATCAATTGTGATCGTTTTGCGAAAGCTTCAAAAAACTTGGTTTGCTTTAGTTTATATATATATTATTTCTTAGATATATTAGTAGTATTATATTAGTATTATATTTCTAGAATTCAAAATTCTAGAATAAGAATATATGATATGGTATTTATATGGTATATTATTTATATGGTATATAGTATATGCCCATACTATTCTTCCTACATTAATCCTTTTGATAATCCTTTCGATGGGCCCCCGGATCCATATCATATCCATAAGTATAAGAAGAGATAGAAAAAATCAGGAATTCAAGCAGTTGGGTTTGCAATTCTTTTGGATTGATCAAAATGCATACAAATGGGTGTAGAGAAAAAATATAAAATTTGAGTGCTATTTCATTTTGATGTACATCTAATATATATTATTACTTAGATATCTATTGTCAATTGATCTATATAAGAGAAAGCTTCTTTCTGTATACTTGATTTTTTATGTACTAATAATATGAATGAATATGAGATATTCTACAATACTCAATTGTATAGTGTGGTAGAAAG